CACTTCAAATCCAAAAAATTCCTCTTTTTTATACATAGGTCGTCGGTTCGGCATTGGATAATAAAGGGCAAGGTGCCCATTTTTCTAGTAAATGGTTCAAATCATTTTATCGATATGAGTGTTCTATATCGGATAAATTACCAACTATTCATTGTTCAAATAGTTCGGTACTAACGTAGTGGTAGAAAGAGTACCATGTTTTGCCTGGACTTCAAACAGTTTAGCTTTAACCATGTTAATAGTCTCGCATTATCGGTCGATAGAGAATCAGAGTTTATTTACCAATGAATCACGAAATGCTATGGTTCTTACATATGATTTATTAATTTATTCAGAAGTAATTCGCCGAGATCGTGCACTTTTTTCCTATTTATCCTATAAAAAAAAGAATATAAATTAGAAATAAAGTGCAGCCGGTTGGATCCAACCTATTCTTGAAATATACAACTCGCACACACTCCCTTTCCAAAAAAAATCAATACACCGAGCACTACACTTAGATTTATTGGATTTGTTGCTAAAATATCGGTATTAAACCCGAAACTCCCGGCGGATGGCCAATGGCCCAAGGAAAGGAAAGAATCGGTTACATTTTTCATATGTGCTCCTCTTATAGATAGGACTAACAAAGAACAGAGTTCTTTTTGTATCACTTCGCTCGCCCCCCCTTTTTTGAAGTTTCCGATAAGTATCTTATTGGGTTAGGTCTTAGGTCTCATGTCAATTGCGAAATATCTCCCTTGTTGAATTCCTAAAATAAAAGTAAACAACTTTTCCATAGTAGACGGGAAGGAAAAAAGCGGGCAAATCCACTAATTCCTCATCCTCAAATCAGGCCTTCCCGGGGTATGGTATTGTCTCAACAAATACATAATTTAGGAGTAAAGTGTTGATATAATTCGCAGAAGTCAACGGCAACGAGTTAATAGAAAAAATATGTAACGTACTTTTTGATTTGAATTCTAGGATTCAATTAAACAAAAGGATTCGCAAATAAAAGCGCTAATGCCACGACCAGCCCATAAATTGTCAAAGCTTCCATAAAAGCTAGACTCAGCAATAAAGTACCTCGTATTTTACCTTCTGCTTCCGGTTGTCTTGCAATACCTTCTACGGCTTGGCCCGCAGCAGTACCTTGACCAACTCCGGGCCCAATAGAAGCAAGCCCTACGGCCAATCCAGCAGCAATAACGGAAGCGGCAGAAATAAGTGGATTCATGATAAGTTCCTCATACTAAAAAAAAAATAGTTAATGATACAAGTAACCAATGAATTATTACTTATTTGATCATTCAAATCTATCGAGTCGAAGTAACTAAAAACTTCGAATGAAAATAATAAATTAGATAGGGATAACCCTTATATAACTAGTATATATCTAATATCACATATACATTAGTTTCTTTCATAACGTAAACCACCCATATTTTATATGGAATCGGATTCTAGAATCTTTCTTCGAAAGATATACAGGGTCTGGGCAGACTTATAGACATTACCATATATCTACCATGACCCTCCAATCCATCTTTTTTTTTTCACAATTTCGTAAGTCTATCTTTCCCCCTACAACTCTAATCGTATATACATACGTATTTGTATCTATTATGTTCCCCAACCAAGAACCGAGTAGATTATCTTGAACCGTGCATTTCCGGAATTGGGATAATCTAAAAAAAAAGACTATTTCGAAAGCTAATCAATGATGACCTTCCATGGATTCCCCTATATAAGCCGCGGCTAAAGTTGCAAAAATAAGAGCTTGAATACCACTTGTAAATAATCCAAGAAACATAACAGGTATAGGAACTACTAAAGGTACTAAAGAAACAAGAACAACAACTACTAATTCATCAGCCAATATATTCCCGAAAAGTCGAAAACTAAGAGATAGGGGTTTTGTGAAATCTTCTAGGATGTTAATTGGTAAAAGTATTGGGGTTGGTTGAATGTATTTCCCGAAATAACCTAATCCTTTTTTGGTAAGACCCGCATAAAAATATGCCACTGACGTCGGTAAAGCTAAAGCAACAGTAGTGTTTATATCATTCGTGGGGGCGGCTAACTCCCCATGAGGTAACTGTATGACTTTCCAAGGTAAAAGGGCACCTGACCAGTTAGAAACAAAAATAAATAGGAACATAGTTCCAATAAAGGGAACCCAGGGACCATATTCTTCTCCAATCTGAGTCTTGCTCAAGTCTCGAATAAATTCAAGAACATATTCGAAGAAATTTTGACCGTCGGTCGGAATGGTTTGTGGATTTCGAACGGCTATGATGACTGAACCTAATAAGATAGCAATTACGACCCAAGAAGTGATAAGTACTTGGGCATGAATTTGTAAACCTCCTATTTGCCAATATAAATGTTGGCCTACTTCTACACCTGATATATCATATAATCCTTTGAGCGTTTTAATGGAACATGGTATAACATTCATATTGTCCTCGGATATAAATCAACTTAAAAAAAGGAATTATTTTGATTCAACCATCTCTTTCTCAACTCATCTCTACTTTAATCATTAATCATATATTTAGGATATCAAGAAATCACATAAAAAAAAGATAAATATCCCCATTTTTTTTTAATCCAAGAAAAGAATAGTAACCAATTCAATAAATCTATGAAGTTCCCGACTAATTAACTAATCTTATTATTCTTAATCATAACATAATCATAATCAACAACTTCTTATATAGCTAGAACGACCCTTACAAATTGCGGATACTAATTTATTAAGAATCAATCGAATTGAAGCTATAGCGTCATCGTTGGCTGGAATCGAAATATCTGCGAGATCTGGGTCACAATTTGTATCAATTAAACAAATTGTTGGAATCCCCAAAATGATACATTCCCGAAGGGCCGTATATTCTTCTTGCTGATCGACGATGATTACAATATCGGGCAACCCCGTCATATATTTGATCCCACCCAGATATGTTTGCAAAGTAGATAATTTTCTCTTCAACATTGCAGCATCTCTTTTGGGGAGACCATCGAGTTTCCCCATCTTTTGTTCTGCTCTTAAATCCCTAAACTTATGCAGTCTCGTTTCTGTAGTAGACCAATTCGTTGACATACCACCAAGCCATTTTTTATTAACATAATGACATCGAGCCCTTATTGCAGCTGATGCTACTGAATCCGCTGCTTTATTTTTGGTACCAACTATTAAGAAATTTTTTCCCCCACTTGCTGCATCAAAAACTAAATCACAGGCTTCTGATAAAAAACGAGCAGTTCTAGTAAGATTTGTAATATGAATACCTTTACGCTTTGCAGAGATGTAAGGGGCCATTCTAGGATTCCATTTCTTAGTACCATGACCAAAATGAACTCCTGCTTCCATCATCTCTTCTAAATTGATGTTCCAATATCTTCTTGTCATTTTTTCCCGCACTTTCTCTTTTTTTTTGAACAAATAAAAAATTGTTCCGACGGAACCTTCTGCCGGGATTGACCGTTGATACACAGCCCCAACCATTCATTTTTATTATTAATATTTCATTTTATTTATTACCAAATCAATAAATAGAAAGTCAAAAGAAAGAATGAATCTACCCTTACCTTAGGAATTATGAAATCGCGTAAATGATTTTTCTGGTGTCTCATGGAAATTGTTTTGGACGCAAGAAAAAAAAAATTCTCTATGATGTAACAAAATATCTCTCATTTCCAACTCGAATAGATTTTTATTTTTGATTTCCAAATGAATGTTCTTGTCTTGCCTTGAGTGGCACACTAATTTTTGGAATCCGGTACCGACAGGGATAATCCCCCCCAGAACAACATTCTCTTTCAGGCCCTTCAACCAATCAATACGGCCTCGTAGAGCAGCTTTTGCTAAAACTCTAGCAGTTTCTTGAAAACTTGCTTCGGATATGAAACTTTGAGTATTCAGGGATGCCTTCGTTATTCCCAATAAGATTGCCCTATAACAGATTGCTTCGTCCAAAGCACGCCCTGCTCGTTCCGCTCGCAACAATCCGATTAATTCTCCAGGTAAAAAAACATTAGACATTCCATCTTCTGAAACCAACACCTTTGATGTTACTTGACGTACAATAATCTCTATATGTCTATTATGAATCTGCACCCCCTGGGATCGATAAACCTTTTGAATCTTATTAACCAAAGAGATACGACTTTGGGCTATGGTTAGCTCAGCTCCAATCAGGAATCCCCAGGGGATTCCAAGAATTTTTGGTATATGTTCGTTCCAACTTTCAACTCTCCTTTCAAGGTTCATCGATATTGAATCAACCGAACGCACTTCTAAGATTTGTTCCACTTTTGGAAGACCCTGTGTTATGTCACCAGATCGCGATTTTTCATATATAAATGTAACTAATGTATCTCCTTCATAAAGGGTTTCCCCATAATGTCCATGAACCGTTGCTCCTGGAGTAGCCAAATAGGGCTTAGCTGATCTTATAACTAAAGAGTCAATATCAATAATTAAAATTTGACCTGATTTTTTTATGTATGATCCATCTTGAAATAGACATATATTTTCACAAAGAAATTGCCCAAGGCTCATTATTGCGGATGTCTCTTCCCAAAAATCTATTTCGATAAAGTACCAATATAAATAGAGTGGAGTCAAAATGATGTCATCACCCGTATAAATCCTTTTATTTTCAAATATTATATAGCAATGAAATACTTGAAGTACTTGGAAAGTCTGTTTCAAATTGTCAAGTTTCAAATATTTATTTAACAAGATCTGATTATGAGTTATTAAATGAAAAGATGAATAAAAATTCACTATTTTAGGTACAATAGTACCTAAGGGGCCAAACCAATCCCTTATTGGGTTTACGGGGTCCAACCATGTTGTCACATCGTTGTTATATTTCAAACCGTTGACGTTGAATGAACTAACTCGAGAACAATTGAATGATGACAAAATTATCAAAGACTTACATTCCTTATTTTGATTCAACAACGTACCGATAGTTCCTTGATGTTGGGTAAATGATTGAATCTTC